CCTTCTTTCTTTCTTATTCCTATAAGAAAGAAGGAATTATTAGTAATAAGTATATTAAATATTTTAATAATATTAAATACTTAATATACTTTAATTAAAGATTTACTATGATAAAAGAGCTAAATTATTTAATTTTCATAAATTCATAAATAATATAAAAACTCCTGTATAAGGCTGAAAATAGCCCTTTTTATTTATTAGCTATTTTTATATAAAAAAAGTTAAGCCATTCAACTTTTTTTTCACAATAATTATAATTATAAATTAAGTGAGATGCCTGATTAAAGGATTATTTTGATAGAATAAATCAAGTATTTTTATACTCTCATTAAGTATTTTGTAATAACAAGAATTAAACTTGAGCTTTAAAATCCAAAATCTTATATGCGTCATACATTATATTACAAAAATAGAAGAGATAAGCTAAGAAAGCTATTAGGTTCATACCCTAAACATAGAAAATGTGATTCTTCTCTTTAATTTTATTAAATTCAACTAAAATAATATTAAATAATGTTATAATAATTGGGGTTATTATAACAATCTGCTCTAACAACTGAATATCAATGTGGATGGGACTAGAAATATCTATAATAGCATTTATCCCTATAATTCAAAATTTTAATCAACTTTCTTCAGAATCAATAATTAAATATTTTATTATTCAGAGAATTGCATCAACCTTATTCTTATTTGGAATCATTTCAATGTTAATTGGGGTTAACACGAAAAATGAGTTATTAATATTAATATCAATACTAATTAAATTAGGTATAGCACCTTTCCATAATTGAATACTAATAATTATTCAGTATATTAACTATAGAGAAATATTTATCTTACTGACAGTAATAAAAATTGCTCCCATCTCCATTATACACCAAATTCAAAGAAATATGATAATTATCCCAATTGCTATATCAATAATTATTAGATCAATCTCATGTATAAATCAATCCTCTATACGAAAGATCATAGCATGATCATCAATCTATAGAGTTTCAATGATAATAATTTCTATCAATAATATAAGTATTCCTATAACCTACATATTAGTATACTCAATAATACTAATAATAATCTTATTTTTAGCTAACAAACTAAAAATTAATTATATTAATCAAATAGTATTTAATGAATATTCACTATGAATTAAGATAACAGTTTGATTTAATATACTATCACTAGGAGGGTTCCCTCCTACTATGGGTTTTATCATTAAAGTCATAATTATTCAAAGATTAATAACCCAACAAGAATTTATTTTATCTGCAATTTTAATAATAACCTCCTTATTAACCATATTATTTTATATTCGGCTTACTTTTAACTCTATACTAATTATGTCAACTCACATAAAATGAACCAAAACTTCATATAATTCAATTAATTCAATTATAGTGATTAACTTTACACTCCCCCCTATAATTATGTCTATAAACAACATCATTTAGTGTTAAGACTTTAGGTTAATGTGAAAACTCATAGCCTTCAAAGTTATACATATCTACAAAAAAATTGGGTAAGTCTTATAGTAAATATTAGACCCCCCCCCTCTCAATATAACAAATATCCAGTATAATAAACTAGTTAACCCTAATGCTATGGAAATATCACTGAAGGATTCATCATATGAATTCCTTTATGGTGATTTCTTTGGAAATATCACTGAAGGATTCATTATATGAATTCCTTTATGRTGATTTCTTTGGAAATATCACTGAAGGATTCATTATATGAATTCCTTTATGRTGATTTCTTTGGAAATATCACTGAAGGATTCATTATATGAATTCCTTTATGRTGATTTCTTTGGAAATATCACTGAAGGATTCATTATATGAATTCCTTTATGRTGATTTCTTTGGAAATATCACTGAAGGATTCATTATATGAATTCCTTTATGRTGATTTCTTTGGAAATATCACTGAAGGATTCATTATATGAATTCCTTTATGRTGATTTCTTTGGAAATATCACTGAAGGATTCATTATATGAATTCCTTTATGRTGATTTCTTTGGAAATATCACTGAAGGATTCATTATATGAATTCCTTTATGRTGATTTCTTTGGAAATATCACTGAAGGATTCATTATATGAATTCCTTTATGGTGATTTCTTTGGAAATATCACTGAAGGATTCATTATATGAATTCCTTTATGATGATTTCTTTGGAAATATCACTGAAGGATTCATTATATGAATTCCTTTATGRTGATTTCTTTGGAAATATCACTGAAGGATTCATTATATGAATTCCTTTATGGTGATTTCTTTGGAAATATCACTGAAGGATTCATTATATGAATTCCTTTATGRTGATTTCTTTGGAAATATCACTGAAGGATTCATTATATGAATTCCTTTATGGTGATTTCTTTGGAAATATCACTGAAGGATTCATTATATGAATTCCTTTATGATGATTTCTTTGGAAATATCACTGAAGGATTCATTATATGAATTCCTTAAATGTAATTGAAAATAAAAAATAATATCTAGCAATTATGTGTAAATTTTAAAGTTAATGAATTTAAGTCTTAAAAACCATTAAGTTAACTTTTTGAATTTGCAATTCAATGTTTTTAATAAACTATAAGACCTAAAATAATAGTACTAATTATTAGTTGTTTAACTTTCAATATTATTAATGTTTAAAATAACGTAAAAATAAAAGTTAAATCAATAATTATTATTTATTAAGAGAATTTTTATTCATAAATAAATTTACAATTTATCACCTTTATCAGCCACCCTAATAATGATAATGAAAAAATGAATATACTCTACAAACCATAGGGACATTGGAACAATATATTTTATATTTGGAATTTGATCAGGAATAGTGGGAATAATAATAAGAATAATTATCCGAATTGAACTAGCTCAACCTGGGTCGTTTATTAATAATGATCAAACTTACAACGTAATTGTAACTTCACATGCATTTATTATGATTTTTTTTATGGTCATACCAATTATAATTGGTGGATTCGGTAATTGATTACTACCAATTATAATTGGGGCTCCAGACATAGCTTTCCCTCGATTAAATAACATAAGATTTTGATTATTACCCCCCTCACTCACATTGCTAATTATATCATCATTGATTGAGACAGGGACAGGAACAGGATGAACTGTCTACCCCCCCCTTTCATCAAATATTGCTCACGCAGGCCCCAGAGTTGATATATCAATTTTTTCACTTCATTTGGCAGGAATTTCATCAATTTTAGGAGCAGTGAATTTCATTACTACAATTTTAAATATACGACCCGTAGGGATAAGCCTAGATAAAACTCCTTTATTTGTATGGTCTGTCCTAATTACTGCAGTACTACTATTACTCTCACTACCGGTATTAGCAGGAGCAATTACCATATTATTAACAGATCGAAATTTAAATACATCATTCTTTGATCCATCAGGGGGTGGTGACCCAATCCTATACCAACATCTATTTTGGTTTTTTGGTCACCCCGAAGTTTATATTTTAATTTTACCTGGATTCGGTTTAATCTCACACATTATCAGCCAAGAAAGAGGAAAGGTAGAATCATTCGGGTACATTGGAATAGTATATGCAATACTGTCAATTGGAATTCTAGGATTTGTAGTATGAGCTCATCACATATTCACAGTGGGGATAGATGTTGATACACGTGCCTATTTTACTTCTGCAACTATAATTATCGCTGTACCTACAGGAATTAAAATTTTTAGATGGATAGCAACTATACATGGAATTTCTATTAAAACATCAGTATCAATAATATGAGCAGCGGGATTCGTATTCTTATTTACAATTGGAGGACTTACAGGAATTATTTTGTCTAATTCATCAATTGATATTGTACTACATGATACATATTATGTAGTTGCTCATTTTCACTATGTATTATCCATAGGAGCAGTATTTGCTATCATGGCGGGGTTTACCCAATGATATACCTTATTCACAGGAATAACTATAAACCCAAAATGACTAAAAATCCAGTTCTCAGTTATATTTACAGGAGTTAACTTAACATTCTTCCCACAACATTTCTTAGGATTAATGGGGATACCACGACGATACTCTGACTACCCTGATATATATACTTCATGAAATATTATATCTTCTATCGGAAGAATAATTTCATTAATAAGAATTATAATTATAATCTTTATTATATGAGAAAGAATAATTTCTAAGCGTACATCTATTTTCACCTTTAATAATTACTCATCAATTGAGTGATTACAAAAAACCCCACCGCAAGAACACTCCTATACGGAATTACCAATGTTAATTTCAACAAAATAAAAGAGTAAATTTTATGAATGTGATATATAATTATATAATTCACTAATATGTTAATCTTCAGTATGGCAGACAAGTGCGATGAATTTAAGATTCATACATAAATACATTTATTTTACTGAAAATTGCAACATGAAAAATAATAACATTTCAAGACCCAGTAACTCCCATTAAAGAACAGCTTATTATATTTCATGATCATACAATAATAATTATTATAATAATTACTATAACTGTGTTATATATAATAATATCACTATCAATTAATAAACTGAATAACCGAAACCTTCTCGAAGGACAAATAATTGAACTAATTTGAACCCTTATGCCCGCTATGCTATTAATTATTATTGCAATACCGTCACTTAAAATTCTATATTTAATTGAAGAAATTAATAAACCAATAATCACACTGAAAGCAATTGGGCATCAATGATACTGAAGATACGAATATTCCGACTTCAAAAAGATTGAATTTGAATCTTTCATAAAAAAAATTAACGAAATTAATAATGATGAATATCGACTGCTAGAAGTAGATAACCGAATTGTGTTACCCTATAATACTAAGTCACGAATCCTAGTAACATCATATGATGTTATCCACTCCTGGACCATCCCATCACTAGGAATTAAAATTGATGGATCGCCAGGACGAATCAACCAGGGAAGAATAATAATTACTCGACCAGGAGTGTTTTACGGACAATGTTCAGAAATCTGTGGGGCTAACCACAGCTTTATACCTATTGTGATAGAATCAGTAAATATAAAAGCATTTATAAGATGAATTAAAATATTTGAAGAATAAAATAATTATCATTTCATTAAGTTACTTAAAAGCAAGTGTTGGTCTCTTAAACCAAATTATAGTAATAAGCGAATACTCTTAATGAAAAATAAGTTAGTTTAACATTAAAACATAAGTTTGTCAAACTTATAATACTAATTATTTTTGTACTTATTTATCCCACAAATGGCACCTACATGATGAACTATAATCATAATATCAACAGTACTTAGACTAATATTAACTATTACTATTGTATACTTCAATGCAAACTTAAAAATAAAAATCAATAAAAAAAAAATATATAAAATTATAAAGTGAGTATGATAATAAACCTATTCTCAGTATTTGACCCAGCTACGGGATCCTTCTCCCTAAATTGAATAAGAATAATTTTTAGTGTATTGGTTATACCTACTATATATTGAAATCTATCAAATAAAATAATCTACCTAGTAATAATTTTTAAAAAAAAAATAATAATAGAAATTATTATAAATACAAAAAATTACAAATCTACAATCATTTTCATTAGAGTGTTAATATATGTACTGTATAATAATATTATAGGGTTAATACCTTATGTATTTACCTCATCTGCTCATATCTCATTCTCTTTATCTATCTCCCTAACACTATGAATTTCATTAATAATATTTGGTTGGATTAATAAAACAAATTTAATATTTTGTCACCTTGTGCCTACAGGAACCCCTTACGCTATTATACCATTTATAGTATTAATTGAATCAATCAGTAACATAATACGACCAGGATCCCTAGCTGTTCGACTAACAGCCAATATAATTGCAGGCCATTTATTAATATCATTACTAGGTAACAATTTAATGGACAACCCTATTATAATAATAATTATAATATGATTATTCATAGGATTAATAATATTTGAGTTAGCAGTAGCATTCATCCAATCATATGTATTAATAACACTCTCAACCTTATACTATAGAGAAATTTAAATGAAAAATCACCCTTTTCACTTGGTAGACAACAGACCGTGACCTTTAACAGGAGCAATAGGATTAATAACAATAATAACAGGCACCATTATATGATTCCATCATAATCAAACATCATTAATATATTTAGGTATAATAACCACATTATTAACAATAATTCAATGATGACGAGATGTGGTTCGAGAATCGACATTTCAAGGATTACATACTAAGAGAGTAGCATACATAATAAAATGAGGTATGATTTTATTCATCACATCAGAAATCTTCTTCTTTCTATCATTTTTCTGAGCATTCTTTCATAGAAGTTTATCACCAAGAGTAGAAATTGGAATAAATTGACCTCCTTCAGGAATTAAAACCTTCAATCCTATAAGAATTCCTATACTAAATACACTAATTTTATTGTCATCGGGAATCTCAATTACTTGAGCACATAATGCAATTCTTAATAAAAACTACACTCAGTCAATTCATAGAATAATGATAACTGTACTTTTAGGAATTTACTTCACAATTCTTCAGGGATTAGAATACTACGAAGCACCGTTTACAATTGCAGATTCTATTTATGGGTCTTCATTTTTTATTAGAACAGGTTTCCACGGAATTCACGTTCTAATCGGAACAATATTTATTACAGTGTCTCTCTTACGATTAGCTAAATTACATATATCAAGAAACCATCACGTAGGGTTTGAAGCATCAGCATGATACTGACACTTTGTAGACGTAGTATGATTATTTTTATATATATCTGTATACTGGTGAGGTGGATAAAAATAATTCTTATTTAGTATAAATAGTATATTAAGCTTCCAACTTAAAGGCTTTAACAAATAAAAATAAGAAATTAAATTAATAATTATCTCAATCATAACAACAACTATCCTAACAACCTTAATATCTATATTAATAGTAATAATTAGAAAAAAAACTATTTTAGACAGACAAAAATCAACCCCATTCGAATGTGGATTTAACCCTATATCATATACACGATTGCCATTCTCCATTCACTTCTTTATAATCGCAGTTATCTTCTTAATTTTTGATATTGAAATTATTATAATTATACCTATAATTTTAACTATAAAAAGATCCATAATAAAAATATGATTAATAACATCCTCAACCTTTATTTTAATCTTAATCATAGGGTTATTTCACGAATGAATAAATGGAATACTAAATTGAACTAAATAATAAAAATATAAATTCCTGTATAAAATATACACGGTAAGTTAAAGGGTTATATTTAAACATAATAGTTGATTTGCAGTCAAAAGGTATCTTAAATAAGATTAGCCTTAACATAGAAGTAAAAAATTTACATTTAGTTTCGACCTAAAATTAAGGGTAAGCAATAAATCCTCATGTTTTAATTGAAGCCAAAAAAAAGAGGCATCTTAATGTTAATAAGAAAAATGAGTTAAAATATCCAATTAAAGGGGAATAAGCCATAGGAAAAGCTGCTAACTTATTCTTAAAGCGGTTTAATTCCGTTTTTCCCTTCATATAGTTTCATTTAAAACATTTTATTTTCACTAAAAAAAAGATAAAAAATATCTATGAATGGAAATTTTAATTAATAAATATTCGAGAATTTAAAATTTCCCTATCAACTTCAACGACATACTCTATTAATAAGCTACTCGAATATAATAAAAACAAAATTCAAATAAAAATTATAACTATAAAAATCCTTAAAGAATTAAAATAATAAAACTGAAAATAATTAGAAATTTTTAATAAAATTAAAGAAATACCCTCACCTCCATAATATTCCCCTCAATGTATCAAAAAAGTAATATTTTTGCTAGACAAATAAATAGCTGAATAAAAAAAACTAGAATAGCTATATATAAATCATATAGACCCATTCAAACAATAAACTGAGTAGGGTAAAAAATAATAACCTAACAATCTAAATTCAAACCCTAAATATAAACCTATTATAACTATAAAAAGAATTATAATCTTTAAATAAACAGGAAGTAAAACAAAATTAAAATCTAAATTTATAATTCATATATATATACAACCAAAACAAATAGAAAATAAGCATAAAATTAAGATTCTATACATCATGTGAAAAATTCTATCCCCTAAATTTAAAAAACTAAAATAATTAAACTTTATCAAAATTCTATAATAAAATAAACGCAATCTATAAAAAACTGTAAGACCTAAACTAATATAAAAAAGAAATATAAAAATAAAATTTAAACTTACGAAAGAGCAACTTTCAATAATTAAATCCTTAGAATAGAATCCAGATATAAAAGGAAACCCACATAATGCTATATTTGAAATATTAAAACAACAAGAAACCAAAGGCATAGATAAGCAAATACAACCTATCAAACGAATATCTTGACAACCCCCTATAAAATGAATAATAATACCAGAACACAAAAATAACAAAGACTTAAATATAGCGTGAGATAGTAAATGAAAAAAAGACAAATCAACGTAACCCATAAAAATACAACTCATTATCAAACCCAATTGTCTTAATGTAGATAATGCAATAATCTTCCTTAAATCAAACTCATAACTTGCACAAATAGAGGATATAATTATAGTTATCATTCTAATAAATAAAAACAAATGATTATAAATAAAATATCTATTAAAAAACCGAAGCAGTAAGTAAACTCCAGCAGTAACTAAAGTAGAAGAATGAACCAAAGAAGATACAGGCGTAGGAGCAGCCATAGCTGCTGGTAACCATCTAGAAAAAGGGATCTGAGCACTTTTAGTAAAAGAAGACAAAATTAATAAAAAATATAAAGAATAATCATACATACCTAAATAAAATATAAAAGTTCAGCTACCATAGCTAATTAACCAACCAACTGAAATCAATAGCCCAATATCCCCTAAACGATTAATCAAACAAGTAATTATTCCGGCCAAATAACTTTTAACAGAATTATAATAAATAACTAAACTATAAGAAACCAAACCTAAACCGTCCCAACCTAAAAGAATTCTAATAACATTAGGTCTAATCACCATTAAGAATATTCTGAACACAAACAATAAAACTAAATATAAAAAACGTAATGAACTATAATTATAGTCACCCATATAATGTTCTCTATATAATAAAACCATAGAGGAAATTAAAAAAACTACAAATATAAAAATTATTGAAATAAAATCAAAATATAAAACATATACCACAGATACAGAGTTATAACTCAAAAGAACTCACTCAACTATCAAACTCGTATTAAGCAACAAAAAAACTATTCTAAGTAACAAGAAAGAAATAGATATGATAAAAAAAATAAATGATCAAATAAAATACAAATTTAATATAAACAAAATTTAAGGCAAAATATAACCTACTTCTTAGAAACCACAAACCTAAATTTTACATATAAACTACTTAAATTAAATTAAGCTTATAAAAAACAGCGGAATACTAAACAAAGGAATTAAATGCATAAATAAACACAAAAACTCTATTACACTAATAACAGAGAAGCTATACAAATTATGATATAAACCGTGCTGAACATAACTATATAAATAATATCTAAAACAAGCACATAGGAAAGAAATACAAATAAAGATAAAGAATGAACCTAATCAAAATTTTATAATTCTTGATAAAATTATTAACTCACTAAAAAAGTTTAATCTAGGTGGACATCTCATATTAAAAGAACATAACAAAAAGTAGAATAAACAACTTCTAGGTATATAATTTATTATACCCTTATTGATATAAAATCTACGACTATTAGAACGGATATAAAATAGATTACAAATATAAAAAAGACCTGAGGAACAAAAACCATGACCTAATATTAATATATAAGAACCTATTATTCCCCAAGAATCTATAGTTATTAAACCTATAATTACTATACCTATGTGACATACTGAAGAATATGCAATTAGACATTTTATATCAGATTGAATTAAACAAACAAATGAAATGAAAAAAGAACCTAATAAACCAAAACAGAACCAAATATAAGAATTACAAATAAATATATCTTCATAAATTCATATAGTACGAATAACACCATAACCACCAATCTTAAGTATAACCCCAGCCAAAAGTATAGAACCTGACACGGGAGCTTGTACATGAGCTTTAGGGAGCCAAAAATGTAATAAATATATAGGAAATTTAACTATAAAAACTAATAAAAGAATCAAATGAAATAAAATATACTTACAATCACTATTATATATATAATCAAAAAAAACAGAACCTATTAAATTATATAAATATAAAATAAAAAACAAAACAGGTAAAGAAACTAAAACAGTGTAAAAAAATAAATATAAGCCAGCCATAAGACGCTCTGGTTGATAGCCCCAGCCTAAAATTAAAATAAATAGTGGAATTAAAACAAATTCAAAGGACACATATATATACAAAAAATACAAAGAACTAAAAATTAAAATAAGAGAAAAAGTTAATAAAAGATTAATGAATAGAAACATATTGATCCACTTAGAACTAGACATAGACATAATTATAAGAGAACTAATAATAAATCTCAATATTAATAAACCATAAGAATAACTATCAAAACCAAATATATAAGAAATATTTGAAACAAAAACATTAAATCTAGAAACCATAATAATTATATAAATAAATATATAAATATACTGAAAAACTATACATCTATGAGTAAAAAAACATATGGGGGTCATAAAAAAAATTATAAGAAACAATTTTATCATAAACTTATAGAATTTATGTAGTCATTTCCAAAACAACGAATTATTCTAACTAAGATACTCAATCCTAATACACCCTCACAAACAAAAAAAACCATAAAGACGACTAAAAGGTAAAACCCATTTCTATAAAATATTAAAAAATAAAATAAAATAGCAATTAAAGAAACAATAATAAATTCTAAACTTAGTAAACAAAGAAAAATATGATTACGAGCTAATATAAGAGACACTATAGAAAATAAATAAATAAATATAAAAGAATAAAAGATAAGTTTTAATAATTTAAAAAAAATGATAGCCTTGTAAGCTAAGATTAGGGTTTGCCTTTAAAACTTCAACAAAGTGAAAAATTTCACATCCTAAGCCTCCAAAACTTATATTTTAATATAAAATACTTGTTGATATTAAAATAATAATTATCAAAGTTATAATAAGAATCTCGACTACAATTTCATTAATAAAAACCCCTATTTCTATAGGAATGCTACTGCTAATACAAACAATAATAACTACAATATTAATCTCTATAACTAGAAACACATCATGAATAACTATAGTAATTTTTCTAATAATAATTGGGGGAATATTAATTCTATTCATATACATAAGAAGAGTTGCTGGAAACGAAAAATTCACAAATAATTACAAAACAAGTTTTATTGTAATACTTATACTAATGTTACCATTAGAAGAACTAATAAATGAAATAAATATTAATGAATTTCAAAATAGATACATTAACAATGAATCAATTACATTCATAAAAATCTATAATAAAAAGACAATAAATATTACATTAATAATATTCATATACATGTACCTAACTATAATTGTAGTTACTAAAATTGTTAAAATTCATAAAGGACCATTACGATCCAAATAAAATTATGAACAAACCTTTACGAAAAAAAGATAAAATAATTTCAATTATTAATAAATCATTAATTGACTTACCCGCACCTATTAATTTATCAACTATATGAAATTTCGGGTCTATCCTAGGATTATGCCTTACAATCCAACTAATTTCAGGAATTTTAATTTCAATACACTACACTGCAAACATCGAAATAGCCTTTAATAGAGTTAACCATATCATACGAGACGTAAACTATGGATGACTAATTCGAATTATCCATTCAAATGGAGCATCATTATTCTTTATTTCAATATATATCCATGTAGGACGAGGGGTATACTATGGGTCATACCACCTAATAAAAACATGAAATATAGGTATCATAATTATATTAACTACTATAGCTACAGCTTTCCTAGGATACGTTCTACCTTGAGGTCAAATATCGTTTTGAGGAGCTACAGTTATTACTAACCTTCTATCTGCCCTACCATATATTGGAACAATAATAGTAAACTGAATTTGGGGGGGATTCAGAGTAGATAATGCTACCCTATCACGATTCTTTAGACTGCATTTTATAATACCATTTATTATTGTAATAATAACAGTAATACACCTGTTTTTTTTACACCTGACAGGATCAAGAAATCCTATAGGAGTTAGATCTAATATTGATAAAATTCCATTTCACCCATTTTTTTCAATTAAAGACTTAATAGGATTTTGTATAAGAGTATATTTATTAATAATACTAACAATATCTAACCCTTATATACTATCAGACCCAGATAATTTTACCCCAGCTAACCCTATAGTTACACCTATTCACATTCAACCAGAATGATATTTCCTGTTTGCATATGCAATCTTACGATCAATCCCCAACAAACTAGGGGGAGTAATAGCATTATTTATATCAATTATTATTCTAGCCATCCTACCATTCTCTATAAAGTCCAAATTTAAAGGAATTCAATTTTACCCAATTAGACAAATTAACTTTTGAATATTTGTTAGAGTAATAATTATATTAACGTGAATTGGAGCTCGACCAGTTGAATACCCATATACCGAAACAGGATTAATTTTAACACTATTATACTTTTCATATTTTGTGAGAGACCCAATGCTAACTAAAAGATGAAGAAAAATAATTAGTTAATATTAATTTAAGTTAATTAGCTTATAATATAAAGCGTATACTTTGAAAGTATAGGAAAGATATATAATTTATTAACTTTACAAAAAAAAATGATAAAAACACAGGGACTTCAAAAAAAGAAATATAAAAACATAATTTAAAGAAATAGGAAGATAGCATTTTCACGCTAAAAATATAAGTTTATCATAACGAAACCGAGGTAAAGTAGAACGAACTCAAATAAAAAAAAAACATAAAAAAACTAGCTTAATATAAAAAAACAAACTATTAAAATCTGAACCAAAAAAAATAATACAAGAAACCAAACAAACAAAAATAATTCTCAAATACTCAGAAATAAATAATAAGGCGAATATCCCTCCACCATACTCCACATTAAAACCTGAAACTAACTCACTCTCCCCCTCGGAGAAATCAAAGGGGGTTCGGTTAGTTTCAGCTATACAGCATGAAAGCCAACAAAAGCATAAAGGTAAAGATAAAAAAGAAAATCAAACAAACTTCTGGTAAAAATAGTAATCCATAAAACTATATCTATCAATTAACAGAAAAAACCCTAATAAAATTATAGAAAGACTTACTTCATATGAAATAGCCTGAGAAACTCTACGAATACAGCCTAGCATAGAATAAATTCTATTAGAAGACCACCCACAAATCATCAAACCATAAACTCCTATTCTTATACAAGACAAAAAAAACAACAACCCCAAATCAAACTCCACACAATTTACATAAAATGGAAATAATACTCAAATAAAAAGAGACTGAACAAGACCTAAAATAGGGCAAATTAAGTAAATTAAGTAATTAGAATTTATTGGAAACAATTGTTCTTTTATAAATAACTTTATACCATCTCTAAAAGGCTGTAAAATACCAACATAACCAACTTTATTGGGACCCTTACGAAATTGAATGTAGCCTAAAAACTTACGCTCCATTAGCGTGAAAAACCCAACAGAAACTAGGACACAAATTAACATAAATAAAAATCTAATTAAATAAATTAATGAATATAATATTAATTATATTTTTAAATCCTAAATTTAATACACTAGTCTGCCAATCCATTTTATCATCATACCATAGAGTATAACTTACTGGTCCTTTCGTACTAAGTAAATATAATTTTTTTAAGATAGAAACCAACCTGGCTCACGCCGGTTTGAACTCAAATCATGTAAGAATTTAAAAGTCGAACAGACTTAACTAATAGAAGACTGCTTCTAATATTTATCTTAATTCAACATCGAGGTCGCAAACCTTAATATAGATATGAACTCCCCATTAAAATTACGCTGTTATCCCTGAGGTAATTAATTCTTCAGTTCTTAAAAAGATCAAAATTTACATAAATAAATGAAATATATAATTAAAGTTAATAATTTAACTACCACCCCAGCAAAATATGATTTTTTAAACAAAAATATCTAAATAAAATTGATTTAAAAAAATTATATAAAATTCTACAGGGTCTTATCGTCCCTAAAAAATATTTAAGTATTTTGACTTAAATTCAAAATTATAACTATAAATTAAATAAAATATATATCTCATTAATCCATTCATACCAGCTTCTAATTAGGAAACTAATGATTATGCTACCTTTGTACAGTCAATATACTGCAGCCATTTAGTAGAACCATAGGGCAGGACATACTTTAAATAAAAAAACGTAAAGAAATGTTTTTGATAAACAGTTGGAAATAATATTTGTCGAGTTCATTTTAATTAAAAAAATAATTATACTAATTAAATCATTATTGATAATAAATAAAAATTATATAAAATAACTAAATATTAAAATAAATAATATAAAATTCTATTAAATTAATATTAATTTAGTAAAAACTGAATACAAAATTTTAAAGTAAATAAATATAATTTATATATAATTATTGTAATAAAATATTAAGATTATCCTTAATATTATAACACCTAACATAAAATTATGATTGAATCAAAATAAATGTATAATTAAATTAAATCTTTAGTAACTAGAAATATAAAAAACGAATAACATATAATTACTATACCAAATTTAAAAAAATTAATGAAACAATTTAACTAAAATAAGCATTACCCTTTTTAATTCGAGAATATAAAATATTTTATTAAATAAATTCACCCTGATACAAAAGGTACTAATAATTTTTTTAAATACTTTAAAAATATCCTATTCAGTAATATAATCAAACTATTAATTATTTCTAAAAAATACTAAAAAATAAAAAACTATGAAGAATAAAGGAAAATAATATAAATATATTACAAAGTTCAGAATAAATATTTAATTTTCCTATTAATGTAACTAAAAAGCTTTAAGTATAAGCTATAATCTGAAATATAATATATATAACTTAAATTCTAACTTCATCTTCCGATAAAATTACTTTGTTACGACTTATCCTAACTTAAGTTAGGAGTGACGGGCGATATGTGCATAAAACAGTGCATATTCATAACAATTAATTAATTGAAATTACTAATAAATCCTAATTAACAATTTAAAATATTAAATAATTCCTAAAATATTTTAAAATTAAAGTAACCCATAAAAACTTTATAAAAACTGCATCTTGACCTAACATAAATCTTAAAATAACCTCAAGAAAAAGAAAATATTTTAACAAAACATTCCAAAATATAGAGATATACAAATACTATTTACAAAGTATAGTTTATCGTGGATTATCAATTAATGTACAGGTTCCTCTATACAGATATTTTACCGCCAAGTTATTTGAGCTTAAGAGATCATAACTAATACCATTCTAATGATTTTATTTAAATAACAAATAATAGGGTATCTAATCCTAGTTTTAATATGAAATTTCTTAAATAGTAATAAAGAAATTAAATTATAAAAATATAAATTCCACCTAAATAAAATTAAAATAAAATCTTATAATTTTGATACTAAACTAACAAAAAATAAAATTAACTTTAATAAACTGTCTAACCGCGAATGCTGGCACAAATATTAACCTATTATATTATTATTTATTTTCTAACTCAACAATTATGTTATAACATAATTTTTTTTACTGGAATAAATTATTTTTAATAGCACCCATATAATTAAATAAAATAATTAACTAAAAAACCATAACCAAATTTTAATTAAAATAAAAAGTACTACATAAGGCATATATATTGCTTTCTCCCCAATAATATAAAAATCTCTTAATAAAATCAAGACCTTACACAAATATTGATCTTATATATTGGGGTATACAAGAAGAATAAAGTGTAAGATAAAATTTATTAACAAACTAATTGGGGTTAGTCATGAATATAATTGAACAGATATATTAAGAGTATACATTTACATTAATATAATAACACTACATAAGGCATATATATTGCTTTCTCCCCAATAATATAAAAATCTCTTAATAAAATCAAGACCTTACACAAATATTGATCTTATATATTGGGGTATACAAGAAGAATAAAGTGTAAGATAAAATTTATTAACAAACTAATTGGGGTTAGTCATGAATATAATTGAACAGATATATTAAGAGTATACATTTACATTAATATAATAACACTACATAAGGCATATATATTGCTTTCTCCCCAATAATATAAAAATCTCTTAATAATATTAAATACTTAATATAATATATATATAAATTTAAATACATATATAATT